TATACCCGCAGATATTTCTCTTTCTAACCAAACAATTACTAGTACACCTATTGTGATTCCTAATACAAGAGTAAAAATAGGGATAAGCATCCATATGATCCCATAGACCTCTTTTAAGGATTCCAATCTAGAAAAAGAATTGATAGCTTGTACTTCTGTTGTATCAATTATCATTTTAACGATCAACTTCTCCCATAATGATATCTATACTACCTAGTATCGTCATAATATCAGCCAATTTCATTCCTTTAACTAACTGAGGAAGAATTTGCAAATTAATAAACCCCGGAGGACGAATTTTATATCGCCAAGGAAAAACACCCTTATCTCCTATCAGAAAAATTCCCAATTCTCCCTTTGGTGCTTCGACTCTCGTATAAAGTTCTTGCTTCGACAATTCAAAAGTCGGAGAAGGTTTTTTACTAATGAATCGATAGTCAAACTCATTCCATACAGTATCTTTTACTCTATCAAAGCGGCGGATTTCTAAATTTTCATAGGGCCCTCCAGGAATTCCTTCTAGGGCCTGTTGAATAATTTTTATGGATTCTGTCATTTCACTGATTCGTACTAAATAACGAGCTAATGAATCCCCCTCTTTTTGCCATTGGACTTCCCAATCAAATTCGTCGTAACACTCATAATGATCAACTTTACGAAGATCCCATTGTATTCCGGAAGCTCGTAGCATTGGTCCCGACAAACCCCAATTTATTGCTTCCTCTCCACCAATAATACCTACTCCTTCAACTCGTTCTAAAAAAATGGGATTCCGTGTAATAAGCTTTTGATATTCAGCAATTCCTGTTAAAAAATAATCGCAAAAATCCAAACATTTATCTATCCAGCCATGAGGTAAATCAGCAGCGACTCCGCCAATACGAAAAAAATTGTGCATCATTCGCATACCGGTGGCAGCTTCGAATAGGTCATATATTAATTCTCTTTCTCGAAAAATATAGAAGAAGGGAGTCTGTGCCCCAATATCTGCCATAAAAGGGCCAAGCCATAACAAATGCGAAGCTATACGACTTAACTCCAACATAATGACTCTGATATAACTGGCCCTTTTAGGGACTTGAATATTGCCTAATTGCTCTGGCCCATTTACAGTTATTGCTTCTGTGAACATAGTAGCTAAATAATCCCAACGTGTTACATAAGGCAAATATTGTATAATTGTTCGATTTTCCGCAATTTTTTCCATACCTCTGTGTAAATAACCCAATATTGGTTCACAGTCAATAACATCTTCACCATCTAGAGTAACAATGAGTCGAAGAACACCATGCATTGATGGGTGGTGAGGTCCCATATTGACTATCATGAGGTCTTTTCTAGCTGGTACAGTCATAGGTTTTTCCTGATTCATTCTTCCATGAATTGCTGAAAGCGAAAAGAAGTTCATCAAACTTTAAGCGAATAATTAAAACTAATTCTTCAAATTAACGAGTTTTTCTCTCTCGAATACCCAACTGCCCTATTAATTCTTTATAACGCGATCTATTTTTTTTTGACAAATAAGCCAGCAAGCGTTGACGTTTTCCCAGAATTTTCCGCAGACCTCTCTGAGATAAATAGTCTTTTTTGTGCAATTCCAAATGTGAAGTAAGTCTCCGTATCTTATTGGTGAAACTTACTACTTGAAATTCAACAGATCCTCTGTTTTCTTTGTTTTCTTCTTGTTCTTGCAAAATAATTGAAATAAATGAATTTTTTACCATAAAAGAATTTAACACTCCCCTTTTTACAGATATTTATTTTATTGATCAGTATATTTATTTTATTGATCAGTAATAATAATGTCAGAAATTTTAATGTAGTATACACAATAATCATAATCATAATTTCTTTATATATTCCTTATTTTATCAATTAACATTAATCAATAGAAAAATGAAAAAATATGATTGATAGAATAGAACAACAGAATATATAGGAAACTCAAAATTTTAAATCAGGGATACATATATATCCTTAACATACTCAAACGGCTCCCATTATTGGTATCAAACCAATAGCGATTCATACAAGCTAAATCTTCTAATCGATAATTAGGCCAAAAAAAGAACTTTAATTGAATTAATTCATTTTTTTTTCTGTCAATTTTTTTACTTTCATCCAAAAATTGACTCCAGTTTTTTATCTTGTTCTCCTTGCAAAATAATTGATTTTTATGCACAGCATTCTGATTCTTTAAATTCAAATTGAAAGAAATTAGAATTCTCAATTCTCTACGACGTCTAGACGATAAAATTTTTTCAGGAACAAGCAAATCATAATTATTTTTGTTTCTATTTAAAGTTTTTCTTTTATGTCTTGAAATGGATTCATCAAAATTATTCTTAGCAACGTTTTGGGGGTTTCGGTATCTTTGATTACTCTGGTGCTTACTTTTATGAACCAATGAAATACCTATGATTTGATACATAAGAAACTGTCCGTCATTTTTTACAGATAGACGGGCAGGTTCCATAATTAATATTCCCTTTTTCGTTAATTGTGTAAGATTTAAACGCCTCCTCATTATATCCAGATTCATTTCTTTCCTTTGAATATAGGATATAGTAATTTTTCTTACATTTATGAGGCTAACCAGGAGACCATATATCTGGATATTATTCATCATTTTTTGATTCAATTGATTCAAACGTCCAGTCCATCTTAATTGCAAAGGAAAATCTCTTTTAAGGAATATTTTTAGTTTTTCGATCGATTCTAAAAAATATTCTTCAATATTGTTTTGATTCTTTAATTCAAAATATTGTTTTGAATTTGATGGGCTAAAATTTAAAAAATCCTCATTCTCCTCTTGCTTTCTCTTGATATTTTGATTTTCACTAAAATTTGGATTTATATTCAAATTAAAAAGAAGTAAGTTGCTTGGGATAAACCAAGGTTTCTCTTTATATTTATGATAAAGTATCACAAACTCTGGAAAGAAAAAATTTTTCGGATTCGATATGAGGCGATTTAAGATTAAGAATTTTTCATTCATTCCCATCCAATCAAAAGACATTCCCATCCAATCAAAAAAGACCTTTTTGTAATTGATTTCGGAATTTGAATCAATTGGAAGATAAAAAATATGAATTTTATCCTTTATTTTGTCCTTATTAGGTTCAACTTGAATATTTGTTTTAAATTTCCAACTCAAATATTTTCTATCTGTATTTTTTTCCATATATATAATATCACTTTTTCCTAGATAATTCTTGATAGGAATATTCTTGAGTATGTTAAATTCTTTATTTCTGCTGGAATTTTCTTGCTTCTTATTTGTTTCTAATGATGATGATGATCTATAAATATAGGACTTCTTCTTAGTTTCAGAATGAATATATTTATATGATAAAAGATCATATCTATAGTTTTTTTGAAAATTATCCTCTTTATTTGGTAATAAATATACTTTCGCATTTTGTTTTTTTTTGTAATCAAATAATTGGTCCTTTTCATAGAAATACCATTTCCTTAAATCCTTATTTTGAGACGTATGGCATTGATTTATTCCATTTCGCCATTTTTGTGGAACTAATCTAGACCATGTAATCTGAGATAAATCGTATTGATAATGACCTCTTAACCAATTTTTCCATGGATTCATTCCATAATTTTGAAGTTTCTTATGTCTTATTTCGGAATCAAATATTCCTTGTCTTTCAAAAAAATCCTTTATTTCATTCTTAATAAAAAAAGACGGTCCATTATATTGAAGAATAGATCTTAACTTATTGAAATTAATAACTTGGGTTTGTGATAATTTTAAAAATACATATTTTTGTGACAAGTAAGATAAATCAAAAAAAATATGTGACTTCCGCTTACTATTTCTAAGATTATCAAAAGCCTTTATAGTCATAGGCGAAATCAATTCAATTTTATTTTTTTTATTAATTCCTTCTTGATTTGTTTCATTGTTGTGAATGTATTTCTCAAGAATTTTTTTGGTTGATTCCATAAAAAGTTGTAGAGCTATTCTGCGCATATTAATGATACATAGAAATATATCTATGTATATTTTTTCAATGAAAAATTTAACTATTAATTCAATATTTTTTCTTTTTAATATTTTCCAAATTTTTGGGGGTGATTCTCCATTATTCTTTTTCTTTTTTTTTTTTTCTTCTATTTGATTTCTAATTGTGTTTCTTCTATCAATTCTATGTTTTATTTCTTCTTCTGCCTGTGAATAATTTGTCCAACCTGTAGATCTATTTTGACTAAATGATTCATTAATTATTTTATTGCTGATTATAGAATCCTTTTCCGTTTGAGTTTCACTTGATTCATATATTTCTCTCGGTATAAATAATGGAATTTTCTTTCCTTTTAAAAGTTCTTTTATTTTTTTTTTTACAAACAAAAAGGCTTTTACTTCTTTCTTTGTTATTTTTTTTAAAACTCTTCGAACTCGAAAATTTAATTTTCTGATTTCGACTTTATAGTCTATATCTTTTAAAATGGGTTCAAAAAAGGAAGGTGTTTTTCGAGGAGGACCAAAAGGATATTCCGTTTCCATTCCCAAAACGGTTAAAAAACAAGAATCAAAATCATCTTGTTGCTTTCGATCTATATCATAAAGTCGTAGCTTAGATCTGTTCCAAGGTTTCAAATGAAAAGGATATAGTATTTTTATCTGAAAACCGTCTCTTAACCAATTTTTAGGAAATTCTGTTTTGGAGAATTGAAGACCATTATAGCTGCACTTTAGATAAATTTCTCTATTCCAATCTTGGAAATCCTCATACCATTCCGGAGATTGCCGTAATAAAATACGGCCAATATTCTTAACTATTATCAATAAGGGTAATTTAATATATCTTCTAAAAATTGATTGAGCTAGTAACAGAACACTTCTTGATTTTTGTGCATATGGAATGTTCTCCCAGAATTCTATTGCGTCTTCCTGGTTGTTTTTTTTTATTTGGAATTGTTGATCTAAAATTTCGAATTCTGATTTTTTACCCAACCAGTTTCTAATATTAAAAAAAAGTTTC